CTATAACTAGTTATTTCGGTTTTCTACTGGCTGCTTCAACTATAACCCCAGCTCTATTGATTGGTTTGAACAAGATACGACTTATTTGAAATGAATTAAATATAAATGAAAAATTCAATTCTTAGTCATTGAGATTGACAGGTAATTCAGATTAATATTTAGGGATAGATCCAATATCTCTTTTTATTCCCTCAAACAAATCGAAATGATTGAAGTTTTTCTATTTGGAATCGTTTTAGGTCTAATTCCTATTACTTTGGCAGGATTGTTCGTAACTGCATATTTACAATACAGACGCGGTGATCAATTGGACCTTTGATTAAATAACATTTTTTTTTGATTGACCTCCTCCCTCTTACAGGAGGTCAAATTCAAGTTGTAATTCAAATTAAGTTTTTTATTGTATGTGATTCGACATAACATAAGCAAAATCACGCTCTGTAGGATTTGAACCTACGACATCGGGTTTTGGAGACCCGCGTTCTACCGAACTGAACTAAGAGCGCTTTTTTATGACATGAAATACAACTGTAAAGGAAGGGATTTTTTGTACTCCCAAAATATATTGCATTCATATATACTATAATGAAATGAATGATTATGTCCAATCTTAATTGATCTTGACTAATCCATTGTTACTGCCCACAGGAGAAGTAATAGGTAGGGATGACAGGATTTGAACCCGTGACATTTTGTACCCAAAACAAACGCGCTACCAAGCTGCGCTACATCCCTTTGTCAAAATGTTTTACAGTGTTATTGTACAAAATCCCTGTCTCGGTTTCCACATTGTTATTTTATTCTCCGTCTATATTTTCTTGCCATTTCTTCTTTTTTTTTTATTCATATTATAAATAACTAATAAAATAATAAAAGAATTATATACACCTGAAAGCTAACGTATAAAAAAAGATGAATATTTGTCGAAAATACTCAGAAAGGGGGTGTCGTCTTTTTTAGGGACAAAAAATGTCATTTACTGGTTCATTGTACATATTTATTTGAGTTTTAGTTAGAAATTATGCGCAAAAATAAATACAAATGATCTTGAACTAAGGCATCCGACCATATAATATATGTATATGTATTACAATAAAGAAGGAGGATTTTCAATGCAAGATATAAAAACATATCTCTCCACGGCACCCGTGTTAGCTACTCTATGGTTTGGGTCTTTAGCGGGTCTATTGATAGAGATTAATCGTTTATTCCCGGATGCTTTGTCATTCCCCTTTTTTTCATTCTAGTTATTGATATGCGAAGAAATTAATAAAATTAAAGATATACTTCTACTGCAACCTGAATCCAATTTATTTAGCCCCCCTTTTTCGGTTATGTAGGATAGGAAAAAAGAGAAAAAAAGGAACCTCAGCAAAAATGCAGTGGGTCTATGACCCAATTTGGGAGAACAGAAATAAGTGGGGGTGTGGGCCCATCTAGGGCAGGTTCCGCGAACTCATAATATATAAAGAGGATACTTAAAAGAAAATACAGGAATTCATTAGGGTAGGAATAATTGATAGTTAGAAAAAAATTGTATTACTTAATTATATTATTACCTTACTTTGACTCTATTAATAGTAATTGAAAATTTCAACGAAATCTTTAAAAATGGAATTCATAGTTTAGTAACTTCTATTCATTATTTTCTTTATTTTCTTTTCATCATATAAAAAATAGAAAAGTTAATCCAAAACTCAAGGGGGGTTCATGGCCAAGGGTAAAGATGTCAGAGTCAGAATTATTTTAGAATGTACCAGTTGTACTCGAAATGGTGTCAATAAAGAATCGCTCGGCATCTCTAGATGTATTACTCAAAAGAATCGACACAATACACCCAATCGATTAGAATTGAGAAAATTTTGTCGCTATTGTCACAAACATACGATTCATGGGGAAATAAAGAAATAAATCGAAGGAAACGTATATGTGATCTTTCCATCTTAAGGAGCAGAAAGAGGAATAACTTAACATACTATATATAATACAAATCCACCCTATTTTTTTTGTTTTGGCCGGGAATAAAGAAACAAAATTTTAGAGATAAGGAATAAACCATGGATAAATCCAAGCAACCTTTTCGTAAATCCAAGCTCTCTTTTCGTAGGCGTTTGCCCCCAATCGGATCGGGGGATCGAATTGATTATAGAAACATGAGTTTAATTAGTCGATTTATTAGTGAACAAGGAAAAATATTATCTAGGCGGGTAAATAGATTGACCTTGAAACAACAACGATTAATTACTATTGCTATAAAACAAGCCCGTATTTTATCTTTGTTACCTTTTCTTAATAATGAGAAACAATTTGAGAGAGCCGAGTTGATCCCTAGAAATACAGGTCCCAGAACCAGAAATAAATAGGCATACTCTTCAATCGACTCAAAACTACAATCGGAACTCAAGCTCCGATTGATGTTTTGTTTTGTTCGAAAAAGCCTAGAATCTAGAGTTTCTTTTTGTGTTATAATGGGTAAGAATAAATATGTTTTTTATTGGAAGATGTTCGTTCATTCCTACTATTTTTGTCCCCGGAGTTCATTCTCCGGGGAATTCCGTTTCAATCATTCCTGTATATTACTTTAAAAGAAAATCTCCTTTATTTTGTGATCTTATTGGAGATTATGTAAAAACAATTCTTATTTGATATAGCTATTTGCGCAAGTATTTTACGATTAAGAAGCGATTGCCTACTGTACAGGTTATGTATTAACCTACTATAACTATAGAATACCTTTTGATTCTCACGAGTTACTGCATTTATCCGAGTGATCCATAAACGACGAAAGTTTCTCTTTTGCCTGCCTCTATCTCGATGGGCAGAAACCAAGGCTCTCATTTTCTGTTGAGTACTCGTTCGAGTAAGTCTTGAATGAGCCCCTCTAAACGTTGATGCAAATAAACGAAGTTTGGTTCGACGCCTCCGAGCTGTATACCCTCGTCTAACTCTGGTCATTGAATCAAATTAAACTTTAGTGAATAACTAATTGATTTCTTTTCTTTCAGTCATTCCGCCCCTCCCGGTCAATTAATAACAAAACGGATTATTCCGATATATAAAAAATATTCCAATGGCTTTGGCTACTATGACCTTCCCAACCACGATTTTTTATTCTTTCCAAGCATTTAGTTTACCCGGAAATAATAAATTCTACCGAGACTGAATAAAAAAAATAGTGGATTCCTTCGTTTCTATGGTAACTTCTTAAACGGCGAGGTCCTCTCTATGCACCGGAGCCTCTTCTCTCATTTAATCAAAAGTATTATGAACTTGTATAGTTCATACTCTTTGGCTCTACCCATCAATTATATAGTAATAGGTCTTTTCACAATAAGAGCTCCCCATACAGTGACGGCATTTTGCTATGAAAGTTGGCTAGGTAGCTAACCTTATTAGTCCGTTCAGGAGCATAACACTTTTGCTTCTTAATTTAATAATACCATTTTCCCCGCTTAATGGATAACCTTTGCTACCAATGGGGAATTTTTCTCATCTCAAATCGAGGTGATTGGATTTGCACCAATGGAAACCATAAATTCCGTGCACAATAATATAGGTATATGATAGATCCTTGTTTTTTTTAGTATTGTAAATGACGTTCTTCCGCTTTATCTGTTCTATTCATTGGTACTAATCATTGATACTGGAGAATTGGCTCATTTGTTAGAGCCCATGATTTGAACGAGTCGCACATACACCCTAGTACATGTTCCTCGACGCTGAGGGCATCCTCGAAGAGCGGGGGATTTCGTGACATTTCTTATTGGCTGTCTTGTATTTCTAATAAGTTGTTTAATAGTTGGCATGTCATATATATATAATAATGGGTGGGTTTAGATCGATCTTAACCTGCTTTGTGATTGAGGATTATGAATTATGTATATTTAATATCAAACCACAGAAAATTCAAATTATGAATTATATATAGTTTGCAATATAATCGTTGATTTACACGAAATCCCCGGTATTTTCATTTTCGACCGCTACAAGATCAACAATGCCATGAGCTTGGGCTTCTGTTGCTGACATAAAAACATCTCTTTCCATGTCTTCAGATACAACCCACAAGGGGTTGCCCGTTCTTTGTACATAAACCTTTGTGAGGGTTTCGCGAAGTCTCAGTAGTTCTTCCGCTTCCAGGATAAATTCCCCCGCTTGTGCCTCAAAAAAAGAACTCGCGGGTTGGTGAATCATAACCCTGATCTGATGTGATATTGATAGAACATCATGAACGGTTTTTCTATCTCGCATGATTGGCCTAAAGAAATAAAAAAACAAGAATATAAAAAATAGAATTAACAACTGTACGGGCATCTTTTGTGCATTGCATACAGCTCCGCAATGGAATTTACTCACCCCACTCCTCCCAAGAGGTCGAATCCATCCGATTCAGATTGTTGAATGATCCATTTACCACCCTTCCTTTCGTAAGAGTCAACAAAATACTATGATGGCTCTGTTGCTTTATATATTTAATATATTTATTTTTGTATGGGATTTAGCAATCCCAAAGTGTCTTTTTGGTAAGATCAAACAAATAAGTAAGAAATGCTCTTTTTTTTTTCATTTTCGTACTCTTTTTCTTTTATTTTATAAATTTCAGAAAAAAGTTTCCAGTATGGAATAAAAACGGTTTGTGACGCTGTAATTCAAATTTACTCCCGACACATACATACACATAAAATCAAATCGGAAATAACCTTTGTTTCATACTACTATCTCGATACAAAATTTCATGTTATGAAAACACAATAATGGTTTGTTCATATCGAATTTGAGGTGCCATGCTATTATTACTTATTATTTTATTCATATTCGAATATGAATAATGGATATGGCGAAGGCATAGTCTTCTTTTTTTTTTTTCAAATAAAAACTCATTGGCGCCAAGCGTGAGGGAATGCTAGACGTTTGGTAATTTCCCCCCCAACCAGAATGAAGGATCCCATTGAAGCAGCTAATCCCATGCATATTGTATGTACATCGGGTGGCACAAACTGCATAGTATCATAAATGGCTATTCCCGGTATTACCCATCCGCCTGGAGAGTTTATAAACAAATAAAAATCTCTAGTATTATCTTCTATACTGAGATATACCATGAGACCAACAAGTTGATTTGAGATCTCGCTATCAACTTCTTGACCTAAAAAAAGTAATCTTTCTCGATAAAGTCGGTTGATTAGGACAAAAGGGTATCCTCTAGGAACCGTACGTGCACCTTTGGATGCATACGGTTCAAAAAAATTGCGAAATAAGAATCAGATCAATGTGTCGATTCCGGTTTTCTTTCTTTTTTTTTTTGTAACAAGTCTTTTATTTTTCTAATGTTTGCTAATGAAGGACTTTGATTCCATTTTTCCAAGAACATGGGTTTGAGTCCACTTTTCTATAAAAAAAATTTACTAAACTTATTGAACGAATCTCCCATTGATGTATTGTTTCATCGAGATTCAAATCACGATGTCATTTTCTTGTTCCTGAATGGGTCCTTTCAATTCTTTTAGGTTTATGTTCTACTCCGGGTAAAGATCCGTCCGAATTCTATTTGCACATATAGGGCAAATAATCTCAGTACCGCTTCTTTTTGCTACGACTTTTTTCAATTCGTTTTATGCTTTTCTTTCCCCCAAACTATTCAATGTATTTATATTCCATTGATTAGGAGTTTGTATAGTAAGAAAAAAACGTTTATGATACAAGTAATAATTGTACATATTACCCATTGGGTATTTTCTGAACAGAGCCTGGATACTTTATTTTATTGGTCCAAGTTAACCATAAATTCTTCTACTTGATAATACTATATAGATCCCAATAGAAATTGATCGAATTGCACTTCACGCTCCAAATGATTGATGGTTCAATCAATATGGGCGAAACAGAGGATATCCCGATCGGGGGGAAGAATGGGTAAATCCCATATGACCCAATATGTCCGACAAGTCGCACTATACGTCAACCCAAACCGCATCTTCCTCTCCGGGATTCCGAAAAGGTACTTTTGGAACACCAATGGGCATTAGATTAAAGAAAAAAATGAAGTACTATACTTTAATATGGAAACGTAACAATGGGTTTATTGTCTTCATCATTTTTTTCTGTTTATTCCATTTTATACATTGATTGTATTTTATACTTTAATACATAGATTAGAGGATTTATAGAAGAAGACAGAAACAAATTTTAATGGAGGGTTAATCGTTTTAATTATAAATAAGTATAAGTTTCTATGCATTCGTTCCCTCCAAAAGGGGTCATTTTTCCCATTGCGTATTGATACTTATCGGGTATAGAATAGATCTGCTTCTCTTTGCTTTGTTCTTACGAACAGACTTGTTCCATTACTTTCAATAGAATGGAAATTAATTCTTTCTCATACAGAATCTACTGAAAAGGTTAGATACATAGTATAAGTCTTTTCTAATGCGATAAAGTTACATAGTGTCTATTTTTCCTTGATAAAGGAGTATTCTCATGGGTTTGCCTTGGTATCGTGTTCATACCGTCGTATTGAATGATCCCGGTCGATTGCTTTCTGTCCATATAATGCATACAGCTCTAGTTTCCGGTTGGGCCGGTTCGATGGCTCTATACGAATTAGCTGTTTTTGATCCCTCTGACCCTGTTCTTGATCCAATGTGGAGACAGGGTATGTTCGTTATACCCTTCATGACTCGTTTAGGAATAACCAATTCATGGGGCGGTTGGAGTATTTCAGGAGGAACTATAACGAATCCGGGTATTTGGAGTTATGAAGGTGTGGCAGGGGCACATATTGTTTTTTCTGGCTTGTGCTTCTTGGCAGCTATTTGGCATTGGACGTATTGGGACCTAGAAATATTCTGCGATGAACGTACGGGAAAACCCTCTTTGGATTTGCCCAAGATCTTTGGAATTCATTTATTTCTCTCAGGGTTGGCTTGCTTTGGCTTTGGCGCATTTCATGTAACAGGTTTGTATGGTCCTGGAATATGGGTGTCCGATCCTTATGGGCTAACTGGAAAAGTGCAATCTGTAAATCCAGCGTGGGGCGCGGAAGGTTTTGATCCTTTTGTTCCGGGAGGAATAGCTTCTCATCATATTGCAGCGGGTACATTGGGCATATTGGCGGGCCTATTCCATCTTAGTGTCCGTCCGCCCCAACGTTTATACAAAGGATTACGTATGGGGAATATTGAAACTGTACTTTCTAGTAGTATCGCTGCTGTTTTTTTTGCGGCTTTTGTTGTTGCCGGAACTATGTGGTATGGTTCAGCAACTACCCCAATCGAATTGTTTGGTCCCACTCGTTATCAGTGGGATCAGGGATACTTCCAACAAGAAATATACCGAAGAGTTAGCGCTGGACTAGCCGAAAATCTGAGTTTATTGGAAGCTTGGTCTAAAATTCCCGAAAAATTAGCTTTTTATGATTACATTGGCAATAATCCGGCAAAAGGGGGATTATTCAGAGCGGGCTCAATGGATAGTGGGGATGGCATAGCTGTTGGGTGGTTAGGACACCCCGTCTTTAGAGATAAAGACGGTCGCGAACTTTTTGTACGTCGTATGCCTACCTTTTTTGAAACATTCCCAGTAGTTTTGGTGGATGGAGATGGAATTGTGAGAGCCGATGTTCCTTTTAGAAGGGCGGAATCAAAATATAGTGTCGAACAAGTAGGTGTGACCGTTGAGTTCTATGGCGGCGAACTCAACGGAGTCAGTTATAGTGATCCTGCTACTGTGAAAAAGTACGCTAGACGTGCCCAATTAGGGGAAATTTTTGAATTAGACCGGGCGACTTTGAAATCCGATGGTGTTTTTCGTAGCAGTCCAAGGGGGTGGTTCACTTTTGGGCATGCTACGTTTGCTTTGCTCTTCTTTTTCGGGCATATTTGGCATGGTGCTAGAACCTTATTCAGGGATGTATTTGCTGGTATTGATCCAGATTTGGATTCTCAAGTAGAATTTGGAGTATTCCAAAAACTTGGAGATCCAACTACAAGGAGACAAGTAGTTTGATACAATATTATTCTGGTATCTTTCGCCTCCATTTTTTGTATTTCACAAAGGGCATCATAAAAATCTTTACTTGAATCACCATTTTTTCTTTAATTCTTTTCCTTTATTTATTTTATATCGTAAATGATCCCCAAAAATAGGTGTGGAAGCTATAAATTAAACCACGATCGAATCTATGGAAGCATTGGTTTATACATTCCTTTTAGTCTCTACTTTAGGGATAATTTTTTTCGCTATCTTTTTTCGAGAACCACCTAAGGTTCCGACTAAAAAATAAAATGATTTTTCATTATCTCAATTGAAGTGAAGTCATGAGTCTCCCAAAGTTGGGAGGCTCATGACTTCAACTAGTTAATCCCCGTGTTCTTCGAATGGATCTCTTAATTGTTGAGAGGGTTGCCCAAAAGCGGTATATAAGGCGTACCCAGTAAAGCTTACAAGTAACCCGGATATGAAGATGGCGACTAGGGTTGCTGTTTCCATTTCTAGACTCAAGATCACAATGGATCTACGATAAGATCGTTTATTTACAACTACAACGGAATGGTATACAAAGTCAACAGATCTTAACCAATGATTAAATAGGATTTATGGCTACACAAACCGTTGAGGGTAGTTCTAGATCTAGACCAAAACCAACTTCTGCAGGGAGTTTATTGAAACCATTAAATTCAGAATATGGCAAAGTCGCTCCGGGCTGGGGGACTACACCACTTATGGGGGTTGCAATGGCTCTATTTGCAATATTCCTATCTATTATTTTAGAAATTTATAATTCTTCTGTTTTACTGGATGGAATTTCAATGAATTAGGGTCATAAGACCTATAAAATAAAGAAAGTCCTAGTTTTCAATCAAATCAAATTCAAATTCAAATATAGTTAAGATTCCGATTTCTAGACCATTCTATTATTCTTTTATGGTAGTTCGACCGTGGAATTTATTTGTTTCGGTATTTCCGGAATATGAGTGTGTGACTTGTTATAATTGATCCTATTGATAATACAGAGAATGGTCTGTCATCTCTATAAGGATGATTCCACCTCGTCGGATATTATATTTATTCTAGTACCCGGAGCACGAAATATGAATGAATATATAGAATAGATCAAGAAGTATTTGAACTATGATTCATACCTACTATTCAGTTAGATCAGTTAGACCTCGCGACCGGACTCCAAAAAATGGATAGGTATTTCCTAAATTAAACGATTTTTTCCCTAGGGGGCTTTCGTTTTAGATCGAAGGACAACCATTTCTCTAGATTTTGTTGAGTCATTATATCCATTCATTAAATTAAATGATGATCAAATGTTCTTACTCAGAGAACCCTTGTGTTTAGCTTGGGCAAATCATCGTGGTTCTAGTATGAATCTGAAGTTTCAATTGATTAATGGGGTCTTAACAAGAGAATTCCTATCAATAAAATAATGAATTTATAGTAAAATCAAGAAGTCAATCTGTATTACAAAAAAACAACCAATCAAATAACAAAAAAAAAAATAGGGAAGAGAAGATTCAATAGGCCTGTAACAATTAACATAAAAAAAAAGAAGGGCGGAGGAGCCAACTTGATATTTTTGGCATTATCATTACAAAGAAGAGATTCCGGATTTTTGTAATTTCGTGCTTCGGGGGAAGTTGAATCAAGTGCTAAGAAGTTTTTCATTTCTATTACATATCCGTTAAACCCAGTATTTGTGTGTTTCTGCTTGAGCCGTACGAGATGAAATTCTCATATACGGTTCTTAGAGGGGGAGCCCCTTTCCTTGGATTACCTATCTCAATAAAGTATATGATTGGTTCGAGGAACGCCTCGAGATTCAAGCGATTGCGGATGATATAACTAGTAAATACGTTCCCCCTCATGTCAACATATTTTATTGTCTAGGGGGGATCACACTTACTTGTTTTTTAGTACAAGTAGCTACCGGTTTTGCTATGACTTTTTACTATCGTCCAACCGTTACAGAGGCTTTTTCCTCTGTTCAATACAT